AGAAGATGCAGGTTCATTTATCTGATTGGCTAGTCAAGCATGATCTAATTCATAGATCTTTAGGCTTTGATTGCCGAGGAATAGAGACTTTACAAATAAAAACCGAGGATTGGGACTCCCTTGCTGTCATTTCATATGTATATGGTTACAATTATTTACGCTCCCAGTGTGCCTATGATGTAGCACCAGGCGGATTTTTAGCTAGTGTGTATCACCTTACGAAAATACGGTATGGTATAGAGAAACCAGAAGAGGTATGCATAAAAGTCTTTGCTCCCAGGAGTAATCCTCAAACCCCGTCAGTTTTCTGGATTTGGAGAAGTGCTGATTTTCAGGAACGGGAATCTTATGATATGTTGGGAATTTCTTATGAGAATCATCCTCGCCTTAAACGTATCTTGATGCCTGAAAGTTGGATAGGCTGGCCCTTACGTAAAGACTATATTACGCCCAATTTTTATGAAATTCAAGATGCTCATTGAATGATAAGAAACCCCCTTTTTACTTATACGACACGACTCCAGATTTCATTTCAATCAATGAGCATCTTGACATTCCCTTCTAGATGAAACAGAGTAACTGGACTTGAATTCGTATTGTGGATGGGCTAAAATAAAAAAGAAAAATGAAAAAGAAAGTAAAGAATATCTAGCCCGATACGGCTCAGTCTCAATGAATTTCATTCATTTGTATGAGGTATGAATATCTATCCGATACATTATTTACGTGTCAGGAACCAGATTTGAACTGGTGACACGAGGATTTTCAGTCCTCTGCTCTACCAACTGAGCTATCCCGACCCTTTCCCGTGCATCATCCTAGCAAAGTACTTGTATCTATGTCAATGAAAGGAACTAAAAAAGTCTTAAAAAATTGGACCTAGCCCCTGAATTTCTTAGGTCTTCAAAAAGAAGACTTTCTTTGTATAATGATATGGACTGTGAATGATTCAATAACGGAGATTCCTTGAACATATATGTTCATTTGTACAGGTATCGTACTATACAAGATTGGAAGAAGATACGAGGATTTCTATTTGGATCCAGTTGCGAAAGAACAGAGTGAATGAAATGAGAAAGATATTTAATTTTGTTTGAACTGAACCACTGATTAAAAAAAAGAGGATGAGGATAAATAAATAGTGAGGAAGTAAAATGGGCTTTTTCTTGGGGATAGAGGGACTTGAACCCTCACGATTTTCAAATTCGACGGATTTTCCTCTTACTATAAATTTCATTGTTGTCGGTATTGACATGTAAAATGGGACTCTCTCTTTATTCTCGTCCGATTAATCTTCAAAAGATCTATCAAACTCTGGAATGAATCATTTGATCACTGAATATTTGAATTCGATTCTTTTTTCAACTTCAATTGGAATTGATTCACAATAATTCTTCAATTTTTGATCTCTATCATTCTAATTAATAGTAATTAATAGAGAATAGAAATAGAGGGTTTCTATAGATCCCTATCCTATACTCCTACTAATACTCATATCATAATAGTATATAGTATATAAGACTAATATGTATTCTAAAATAGAAGGTTCGGGTTGTGATTAATCGTTTGCTATTTCAGTATGTATACGTACGTATTAGGTATATAAGGTTATCCTTTCTGGAAGGATTTTAGCTACTAACGTAACGTAGTCAATTTCATTCGTTAGAACAGCTTCCATTGAGTCTCTGCACCTATCCCTTTTTATTCTCATTTTCCATTTTTTTTTCTCAAAACAAAGATTTGGCTCAGGATTGCCCATTTTTAGTTCCAGGGTTTCTCTGAATTTGGAAGTTACCACTTAGCAGGTTTCCATACCAAGGCTCAATCCAATCAAGTCCGTAGCGTCTACCAATTTCGCCATATCCCCCTTTTGCTTTGAGACAAGGATCCAGTTGGAATTCCATCCCCCTCTTTCATCGATCTCGGCACTATTGAATTCATTAGGTAATGATTACTATATCGAAAAAGTGTATGCTGATATTTTATTTTTTGCCCACCCTCTATTCTATATTCTATCATTTCATCTCTATTGGATGAACCCTATTTGTTTCAATCCGAAATGATTCTATCATTGATGTATCCGCAATTCAATATGGATAGATATATCCCACATATATCTATGCCTTTCCTACTCCTTAATTTTTACAGTGCAGTTTTGAATAGTGGAACGGTCGATTCTTTTTTTTGTCCTCTTGTGTATAATTATAGAATCAAAATTTTTCTCAGTTTTAGTCTTCCATTATTCGAATATAAATCAATAGAATATGATTACTATTTATCTATTAGGATTTAGGATATAGATAGTTTCGTTACGCGAAATTGAGATTTCTAGTCTAGTTTTCTAGTTCCACGATTAGAATGATACCATTCTAATGATCATAACTGAATTATTCAGAATATGATTTGAATTATTATCAAATGAAATGATCATAATATTATTGAAGATTGAATTTCAGATTTTATTTATTGTATTGATTTCATATTCATCTTCATATTAATCATATTCATAATTGAATATTTTTTAATTTTATATCTAATATTTGTGTTTGAATTTGATTGAATATTGGAATTTCATCTTTTTTTTTTTCATTTCAAATTCGAATTTCATTTCTATTTTCTTTCATATCATATATATAAATATGGAATTCAATTTCTATTTCTATTTAGATATATAATTTATCTATATCTAAATAGTTTTCTTTTCTATTTTCTAAATAGAGTCTAAAATCTATAACTAATAACTAAGAAATAGAATAAATTTCAATAATCAATAAATGAAATAAAAAAAGAAGAAGAATCACTAGGTAATAGCTAAGATCCGATAGTTTCCTGTATTCTGTATTCCTATACACTATTGCTCTTATATCCGCCCGCTTAGCTCAGAGGTTAGAGCATCGCATTTGTAATGCGATGGTCATCGGTTCGATTCCGATAGCCGGCTCTTTTTCTTTATCGATTTTTTCTTTCCATGATTTAAAATATCTACTTTCGCTTTCTCTAAATGTCGGGTCACCGATCTATTATGTCATGGTAACTTTCAGCTATAGCTATGAATAAAAAAGTTGACTAGAACAATTAGATCTCTAAAGAAGGAATTGGAAAAGGTAGCCTTCACTTGAATTTCCTATATATATACAAAAAATCCGAATATTTCTAAAATTTCTTTTATTCTATTCTGTTTTGTAGGACTTTAGTAGATTGATAGATTGAGTTTTGCTTTGCGGATCCTTTAGTTCAGTCTGAATTTCGATTTTTTTGTCAAATGAAAGTGAATCAAAAAGGAGCCTTTATATGTCTCGTTACCGAGGACCTCGTTTCAAAAAAATACGCCGGCTGGGGGCTTTACCGGGACTAACTAGTAAAAGGCCCAGATCCAGAAGTGATCTTCAAACCCAATTGCGCTCTGGAAAAAGATCGCAATATCGTATTCGTTTAGAAGAGAAACAGAAATTGCGTTTTCATTATGGTCTGACAGAGCGACAATTACTTAAATATGTGCATATTGCTGGAAAAGCCAAAGGATCAACAGGCCAGGTTTTACTACAACTACTTGAGATGCGTTTGGATAACATCCTTTTTCGATTAGGTATGGCTTCGACCATTCCTGGAGCCAGACAATTAGTTAACCATAGACACATTTTAGTTAATGGTCGTATAGTGGATATACCAAGTTATCGTTGCAAACCTCGAGATATTATTACTACGAAGGATAAAGAAAGATCGAAAGCTCTGATTCAAAATTATCTTGTTTCATCCCCCCACGGGGAATTGCCAAACCATTTGACTATTGACTCCTTACAATATAAAGGATTTGTAAATCAAATAATAGATAGTAAATGGATCGGCCTGAAAATAAATGAGTTGTTGGTCGTAGAATATTATTCCCGTCAGACTTGATTCTAACAAAAATAACAAGGTTCATACGATTTTGACTCCTTTCGCTGAAGTAAATAGAGTACCTTCTGCCCTGTCTCATTCACGTATCACAAATGGATCGGCAATAGGATTCTTTTTCTTTTTTCTTCGTTTCAATATCCATTTTATATTTGTATTTTACCTATCACAGGGATGTAATTAGGAATAGAGAATCTCTATTAAATAAGGGTCTTACTGTTAGAATAACGATATCAATTTTTATTTTATTTGATACATTGTAGTCGGTAACGTGGATGAATGAAAAGAAACGGAGAGAGAGGGATTCGAACCCTCGGTATACAAAAGTATACATAGCAGTTCCAATGCTACGCCTTGAACCACTCGGCCATCTCTCCGACAGAATGTTATTCTTGACCAAAACTCGAATGAATAGCGAGTCATTCATCTTAATTTAAGAAGAAACTTTTTTTTTTTCAATTTCCTATTTATCAACAACAACTTCTTTCATCAGCTACCCCATGGATATATTCAAAATTCATGAATCGTCCGATGAATTTTTCTATTTGAATTGTATGGTGTGGCACATACACGTTATGCAAACAAAAAGGATGGTTACTTTATTTGAATTTGATTTTATCATGGAATGATTATTCCATTCTTTTTCCTTTTTGGATCATAACCAAATCAAAACTTCTCGAGTTATCCAAATCCATAGGAAACTTGGTTATTCAACTTAGATGAAATAGTAATAGTCATGGGTATACTACGAAATTGGAATGAAATCTAATCTGATTCAACTATTTCATTTCATCTTTGTCCAAAAAGGGGACACCACATTTTTTCCAATTAGTCTGTTTTTATGTTATTTTGTACTGTACAATTCCTTTTTTTGTGGGATCGTTTTCCCCGAAGGGGGGATGAGAAGAATTATAGAATGAATTGCTAATTATGCCTAGATCTCGAATAAATGGAAATTTTATTGATAAGACCTCTTCAATTGTAGCCAATATTTTATTACGAATAATTCCGACAACTTTAGGAGAAAAAAAGGCATTTACCTATTACAGAGATGGTGCGATTTGATTTTTTTCTTGTTTTTTTTTACCCCTAACTTTTACGAGAAA